GATTATTTCTAATAAGTAGTGTGGTTGGTTGGTTAATTGGTCAGATTTTTTTCCTGACAATTGTTGAATTGGTATTAGTCGGGGTACGGCAAAATAAGTTCAATATTCCTTTGATAAATAACTTCATTCGAGATCTAACTAGCAATTTAGTTAAATTGGATACCTTCTTTCAACGAAAGAGAGCTAGGAATAAGAACTTGAATAGCAAGTTCCTTGTGGCACAAGGGATAGCTTTCGTGGCTCGGATCACTAGTGCTTTCTTTTTTATTACCTGTGTCGTCTATTTAGGCATAGAACCGGCACCCCTTGTTCGTCAGGAACTCTTTGACCCCGAAAAGGAGAAAAGGGAGGAAGAAATGGAAATGGAAAGGAAGGAAGAAGTGGAAAGTGAGGAAGAAAATGCGAATAAAGGTGTTGCGGAAGCTAGTGGTCCTGAAAAAGGCTTCCTTTCTGTTTTCGATTATCAACGATGGAACCGCCCACTTCGCTACATAAACAATGAGAAAAATGAAATGGCCGTACGAACAGAAATCTCGCAGTATTTCTTTCACATATGCAAAAGTGATGGAAAAGAAAAAATTGCTTTTACGTATCCACCAAGTTTGTCAATTTTTCTGCAAATGCTAAAAGAAAGAGTAAGAGTATGGGAGTCTACAATAAAGAAAACTCTGTCTAATGATAATGATAATGAATTTTACAATTATTGGGTTTATTCCAACAACAGAAAGGGGAATAAGATAAGTAAAGAATTTCGAAATCGACTTGAAGCTCTCGACAATAAATCCCTTTTGCGAGATATACTGGAAACAAGAACTCGATTATGTAATGATAGTAATGATGATAGTGAAAAGAACGAGGATAGTGAAAACAAATATTTTTATTTTCCTAAAACCTATGATCCTTTGTTAAGTGGGCCCTATCGCTTAACAATGCCAACAACGATTTCACCCTCTAAGGGGGCGAAAAAGGAAGAGATTTCAACTTCTGACGAGTCGATAAAAGCAAAAGCTTCAAGGTTTGACATAAATCGGATTTACGCTATGCTTGTAGTAGATCCTGATTACCAAGACTTTGATGGACAACTAAAATGGACTACAGATAACGAAAGGGAAAGATTTCTAAAAATTATATCGAATGAGATTCCACCCGATACTAATAATCCAACAGAATCTATTAAAGACCCTAATCCAAAGGAATCTATTAAAAAACCTAATCCAAAGCACTCTATTAAAATTGTACAAGTTGATTCAGGCGACGAAATCAGTAAATTAGTCCCTCAGTGGCCAGGCGGCTTAATCAGCGAACTCGACGAGGACTTTCGAGACTTTCAAGCCCTATTTGACAAGTCCGGCAACACGGAATCGAAATCAGAATCGGAATCGAAATCGAAATCGGAATCGAAATCGAAATCGGAATCGAAAGCGGAATCGGAATCGAAAAAGAAATCGAAATCGGAATTGGAAGAGGAAGAGTACGACGAGCAGGAAAAGAAAGAGGACGAGGAAGAGGAAAAGAAAGACGAGCTAAGGATCCATGAAATTAGCTCAAGATCTTTCAAAATTGAAACGTTTTTCATTCCTGAGGAAAAAAAGGAAAAAAAGGAAAACGAAGAAGAGGAAGAGGAAGAAGAAGAAGAAGAGGAAGAGATCGACAATCCTTTTCTAAAAAAACTAAAAAAAAAAAAGGGTATGGAGTCACTACCTTTGTTACGTTTTTTACCCGAATCGGACTTTGGGCGGGAACTAATTACAGGTTCTGAACGCCCTCAAAGGCGTAAAGTTGGAGTTTGGCGACTGTGTCAAGGAAAAGCGCACTCTCCCCTTTTTGTGGATAGAACCAAAAGCTTCTCCTACCTACCGTTTGATATATCCAAAACTTTTCATTTTACAAATTGGACAAACAACAGGGAGGAGATGATAGAATCCATCATTGCGGAGGTTCTAGACATAGACGGCGAAAAGGCAAAGGAGCAGGAGGAAAACGCGCGGCTGGAGATGGTGCTACTATGGGAAGGTCTGCCATTTGGGCACCTAATAAGAGGATGCGCGTTAATAACTCAATCTGTTTTTAGAAAATATATTATATTGCCTTCATTGATAATAGCCAAAAATATTGGACGTATTTTAGTATTTCAAAAGCCTGAATTCGTTCAGGATATAAAGGAATGGAAGCAAGAAGTGCACATTACATGTAGCAATGATGGTGTCCAAATATCGGATATAGAATTGCCGGAAGACTGGTGGGAAGACGGTATGCAGATAAAAATCATATATCCTTTCACCCTGAAACCTTGGCACACATCTAAAAAAAAAAAAAAAAAAAACAAGAAGGATTTTTCTTTTTTAACAATTTCGGGACATCAAGCTGCCCGTCCTTATGGTTCTCCCAAACCTATAAAAAAAAATGATTTTTTTGAACTCGTTTTTAAGCAATTAGACAAAAAAATTGAAAAATGGAAAAGGTCGTATTTAGATTTCGAAAGAATACTAGTAAAATTAATACTACAAAAATTCAACCCAATTTTTAGCTTAATAAAAGTAAAAGTCTCAGACTTAATAAAAGACTTAATAAAAGTCTCAAAATCGAATCAAATTAAAAACGAAAAAGATTCTAGAATCAGCAATCAAATAATTGATGAATCGTTTAGTCTATTTGAGTCTCAAAAGTGGAAAACTCCTTTACTGATAAAAAAGAACGCTCTAACAGGTGGAACAAGCAGAATTCGAAATCTAATAGAAAGCATGACAAAAGAAAAAAACAAAATAACACCTGGCGTATATATTAATCCTACCGAAAAAGGGTATCTTACTAAAAGATTCGAATGGACAACAAATATTTGGCAAATATTAAAAAGAAGAAATATCTCTCAATTAGATTGTTTTCTAAAGATTTTCCTTGAAAAAATATACATAGATATTTTTTTATCGATTATTAATATTTCGAGACTCAATATACAATTTCTTCTCGAATCGATAAAACAAATGTCGGATAAGCCCATTAATGAAACAAATCAAGAAAAGCTTAATAGAAAAAATAAAAAAATAATGAACTTTATTTCAACTCTAAAAAAACCAATTAATAGTCTTAGAAATAGTCAAAATTTACATAGTTTTTGTGACTTATCCCATTTCTCACAAGCATATGTATTTTATAAATTATCACAAAGCCGAGTTAGTAACAAATTACGATCTTTTTTTCAATATGACGGAATGGCTTTTTTTATTAAGGCTGAAATAAAAGATTACCTTGAAACACAAGGAATAAAATTAAGTCACAAGAAACTCCCGAATTCGAAAATGAATGAATGGAAAAAGTGGTTGTTAATGGGAAATCGACAGTCACCCCGTTGGTATAAATTAATACTCCAAAAGTGTAGAAATAGAGATAATCTACGTCATAAAAATCAAAATTCCAAGTTGGATGAAGAAGATAAGTTTGAAAAAAACTCTAAATATGATCTTTTAGCATATAAATCTATTAATGGGAATTATGAAAATAAGAGGGACTCCTCCATTTCTAAATCAAGCTCGCAAGGCCAATTAAAAAAGAACAAAGATATTTTTTCTAAATACAAGACGCCTAAATATAATATGTCTGATATATATATATGGAGAAGTCTCCCTATTGAAAATTTTTTGGATATTGAGTATTACAATTTGAGAGATGCACTAATCGAGCCAGATAGAAAATATTTGGATTGTACAAATTTAGTTTTTGATTTTAGATACGAAATTTTAATGGAGTCCTACATCCAAATGGATACGGATGCGGAGATACATGAAAATGCTCGGATTGATGCTAACTATTATGAGATTATAAAAAAATTTGATAGAAAAGAACTTGTTTATCTTACGTTTTCACAAAAGTTCCAACGCAATTTACCAAAACCCAATTTACCAAACCGAAAAGACCGACAATCTTTTTGGCTGGGACTGAATAGCAATATCAAGCAAAAACTGCCAAATGTTCCGAACTCACATCTGGGATCTTGGTTCTTCGCCGAATTGGTCCTAACTTATAATCTATATAAAACAAAACCGTGGGCTATACGAAGTGAAAACCTTCTGTTAAATTTGAATTTAAATAAAGATGATCTTATTGAAAATAGTGAAAAGAAAAACATCAAAAAAAACCAAAAACAAAAAGGGGAATCCGGTTCAAATCAAAAAATAACGAATCAAAATCAAAAAGACGAAAAAGACCAAAAAGATAAAAAAGACCAAAAAGATAAAAAAAACAAAAAAGATAAAAAAAACCAAAAAGATAAAAAAGACCAAAAAGACGAAAAAGATAAAAAAGAAAACGAATCGGTCGAAAGCAAGGGGGATCTTACATCAAATGTAGAAAAAGAAGGGAATGGAAAATCTGTTCCTTCAACAACGAACGAAAAAGATATCAAAGATCCTTCCGAAAAGCCGCGTAAAAAAAAGAAAAAGAGAGAGCAACCTCTCCTAGACCGAGACATAGAGTTAAGGGAAAACCGTTTTTTAATTTCTCAAGTGTTCATGAACGCTGATTGGGGTGAAGAAGGGAATAGCAATCTAAACCTATTTAGTTACCTGCTTACGCGGAAAAGTAACACCCTTACTATGGCCGTGATTCAAAAAGAAGAAATAAATCTGGAGCTATTGCCGCAGAACAAGAAGTCTTTCAGACTTAAACCACTGAAGAAAATGGGGGTCCTCGATGTCGAACACGTACGCCTGGCTCTAAAAAATGATGCACAATTTATTATGCATCAAACCTTAGGTATTTCGTTGGTTGCTAAGATTAAGCACCAAATTAATCAAGTACATAGAAATGTTGATAAGAATTATTTTGATTTGCTTGTTCCCGAAACTATTTTATCGCATAGACGTCGTAGAGAATTGAGAATTCTAATTTCTTTGAATTCAAAGACTTCGAATAAAAATCCAATATGTTGGACTGAGAACAACTGCAGTCAATCTTTAGATTTGGATAAAGAGAACCATCTTAATCTTAATAAAGATAAGAATGAATTAATTAAATTCAAATTGTTTCTTTGGCCTAATTATCGATTAGAAGATTTAGCTTGTATGAATCGCTATTGGTTTGATACAAATAATGGCAGTCGTTTCAGTATGTTAAGGATACGGATGTATCCGCGTCGTTGATAGTCCATTTTTCCTATATATGCTATACCCTATGGAGTATATGAAAGTAAAGAGGTTGACACGCCCCACCTTCCATACCATTCTAATATAGAATCCGAAGACTAAAACCGCTGAGGTATCAATTAGGCCTACAAATCAATTAACAGAATCTTCTTCATTTTAGGTCTAAATTATGCCATGCAAAAATGAACCCCTTTCCTTCTTTTTTCTTTTTCAGAATAAATTAAATTGAAACCTGGATGGATTAATATGAGTTGATAAAATTAGGAGTTCATAAAAAAATTCAGATTATTGTATATAACACATTAAAATTACTAGCATTATTATTACTCATCGGGAAAATCCATACCTGTAAAAGTGTAAGAGGAAAAATCGTTTATGGTAAAAAGTGCATTCATTTCGGTTATTTCTGAAAAAGAAAGAAGGGGGTCGGTTGAATTTCAAGTATTCCGTTTTACCAATAAGATACGGAGACTTACTTCACATTTGGAAGTGCACAAAAAAGACTATTTATCTCAGACGGGTTTGCGAAAAATTTTAGGAAAACGTCAGCGGCTGTTGGCTTATTTGGAAAAAAAAAATAGAGCACGTTATAAAGAATTAATTGGTCAGTTGGGTATTCGAGAGTCAAAAACAAAAACTCGTTAATTGGAAGAATCATTTTAAGTACTCTTTCCTTTTTTTTTTTTTTTGTATTTGGATAAACTTCTTTTTACTTTCAGCAATTCATGAAAAAATGAATGGGTAAAAAACTTATGACTGTACCGGCTACAAGAAAAGACCTTATGATAGTCAATATGGGGCCTCACCACCCATCAATGCATGGTGTTCTTCGACTCATCGTTACTCTAGATGGTGAAGATGTTATTGACTGTGAGCCTATATTAGGGTATTTGCACAGGGGAATGGAGAAAATTGCGGAAAATCGAACAATTATCCAATATTTGCCCTATGTAACGCGTTGGGATTATTTAGCTACTATGTTCACGGAAGCAATCACGGTAAATGGGCCCGAACTATTAGGAAATATTCAAGTACCTAAAAGAGCTAGTTATATCAGAGTCATTATGTTGGAGTTGAGTCGTATAGCTTCCCATTTGTTATGGCTTGGCCCTTTTATGGCAGATATTGGTGCGCAGACCCCATTCTTCTATATTTTTCGAGAAAGGGAATTGATATATGACTTATTCGAAGCAGCTACTGGTATGCGAATGATGCATAATTATTTTCGTATCGGAGGAATAGCTACTGATCTACCTTATGGCTGGATAGATAAATGTTTGGATTTTTGTAATTACTTTTTAACGGGGGTTGCTGAATATAAAAAGCTTATTACACGGAATCCTATTTTTTTAGAACGGGTTGAAGGCGTGGGCCTTATTCGCGGAGAAGAAGCACTAAATTGGGGTTTATCGGGCCCAATGCTCCGGGCGTCCGGAATCCAATGGGATCTTCGGAAAGTTGATCATTATGAGTGTTACGATGAATTTGATTGGGAAGTTCAATGGCAAAAGGAAGGAGATTCGTTAGCTCGTTATTTAGTACGAATCGGTGAAATGGCAGAATCCATAAAAATAATACAACAAGCTCTGGAAGGAATTCCAGGAGGGCCCTACGAGAATTTAGAAATACGACGTTTTGATAGAGTAAAAGATTCCGAATGGAATGATTTTGAATATCGATTTATTAGTAAAAAACCTTCTCCAACCTTTGAATTGGCGAAACAAGAACTTTATGTGAGAGTTGAAGCCCCAAAGGGGGAATTGGGAATTTTTCTGATAGGAGATCTAGGTGTTTTTCCTTGGAGATGGAAAATCCGCCCGCCGGGTTTTATCAATTTGCAAATTCTTCCTCAGTTAGTTAAAAGAATGAAATTGGCTGATATTATGACGATATTAGGTAGCATAGATATCATTATGGGGGAAGTTGATCGTTAAAAATGATAATGGATACAACCGAAATAGAAGCTATCAATTCGTTTTCCAGATTAGAATCCTTAAAAGAGGTCTATGGGCTTATATGGCTACTTGTCCCGGTTTTGACTCTTGTATTAGGAATCACAATAGGTGTACTCGTAATTGTTTGGTTAGAAAGAGAAATATCTGCAGGGATACAACAACGTATTGGACCTGAATACGCCGGGCCTTTAGGAATTCTTCAAGCTCTAGCAGATGGTACAAAACTACTTTTCAAAGAAAACCTTCTTCCATCTAGAGGAGATGGTCGGTTATTTAGTATCGGCCCATCCGTTGCAGTGATATCGATTTTACTAAGTTATTCAGTAATTCCTTTTGGATACCACCTTATTCTAGCCGATCTTGGTATTGGGGTTTTTTTATGGATCGCTATTTCAAGTATTGCTCCCGTTGGACTTCTTATGTCGGGATATGGATCAAATAATAAATATTCCTTTTTAGGTGGTTTACGCGCTGCTGCTCAATCAATTAGTTATGAAATACCATTAACTTTATGTGTATTATCAATATCTCTACGTGTGATTCGGTGTCTCTAATTAGCTGAAATAGAAAAAAGTTCCTAGTTTTTTTCTTTCTTATTTCTGAGAAGAGGGTTAAGGTTAAATAATCTTTTTCATCTTTTTTAGGCATCATTTGGGTTGATGAACTAAAGCAGATAGTTTTATATGAGTGAAAAAAACGGCTTGCAAATTTGCAGTAAAAAGATTAAGTCTCATTTCCTCTGTACAAGAATGGATTATTAATTAAAAAGCAGTAGAGGCCGTTTGCCCCAAGATTGGTTGCTTAGTTATCATCACTTGAAGCGGGTTTAAACAGGAGGTTGAACAAAATTGAATGGATGGTTAGAAAGACCAAAATACACAAAGGATTAGTGATGGATATTCTCTAAATTTTTAAGAGGATATTTCTGCACATAAACGGAATTCTAATTGGGACTTTAAGTTAGTAGAAATGATCAAGAAGTACTACCCACGATTCCGACCTAGAGTATACTCCTATCCACCGATTAAGTAAATAACTATCAAGAACGAAGTAATCTTTTATTTTGAGTAAAATCCCTTTTATGAGAAAGGAGAATAGGAATGAAAAAAAAATAGAATAAAATAATTAAATAAGTCCTTTTCTTCGATCTTTTCATTAGTTAGAAAGAGAGAACTCTTGACATGATTCATAAATTAATAATTAATGGAATACCGAATTCTTTTTCGTAATTGAAAAAAAAATAGGTTGAAATACCTATATGATGTTGTTACAAAAAGGTTTTTATTGAAGGATTAAGTTATTGATTAACAAACAAAAATGCCATTCCTAAAATGAAAAGATGAGATTAATTCAGAAGCACCTTTTTTTAATATATATTTTCAATTTAATATATATTTTAAATAAAAAATATAGCAAACAGAATTCCGTTGGTCTAATTTGGGGAACTTGGGATAAGTTTTGACTCTCTCCTACAAAAAAAAATATCAAGATAAAGATAAATAAGAATTAAATGTCCTTAGATTTATTTGTGACCCTTGAGGAGCCGTATGAGGTGAAAATCTCACGTATGGTTCTGTAATAGTGGTAAGAACAGCGATGTTCTAATCGACTATGATTATCTAACAGTTCAAGTACAGTTGATATAGTTGAAGCGCAGTCAAAATATGGCTTTTGGGGGTGGAATTTGTGGCGTCAACCTATAGGGTTTCTCATTTTTCTAGTTTCTTCTCTAGCTGAATGTGAGAGATTACCTTTTGATTTACCAGAAGCAGAAGAAGAATTAGTAGCAGGTTATCAAACCGAATATTCAGGTATCAAATTTGGTTTATTTTACGTTGCTTCATATCTGAATCTACTAGTTTCTTCGTTATTTATAACAGTTCTTTACTTGGGAGGTTGGAATCTTTCTATTCCATACCCATTCGTTCCTAAAATTTTGGACATAAATATAAATAAAGTAGGTAAAGTTTTTGGAACAATAATCAGCATCTTTATTACATTAGCTAAAACTTATTTGTTCTTGTTCATTCCTATTGCAACAAGATGGACTTTACCAAGGTTGAGAATAGACCAACTTTTAAATCTTGGATGGAAATTTCTTTTACCTATTTCTCTAGGTAATCTATTATTAACAACTTCGTTCCAACTTCTTTCACTGTAAACAATTACAATATTCTATATTCACCACTTATCTCAAACAAGAGAAAGAAACAAGTCTACAATTTTATTCTTTATACACATTCACGATATGTTCCCTATGCTAACTGAATTCACAAATTATGGTCAACAAAGAATACGAGCTGCCAGATACATCGGTCAAGGTTTCGCGATTACCCTGTCTCACGCGAATCGTTTACCTATAACTATTCAATATCCCTACGAAAAACTAATTACGTCGGAACGTTTCCGGGGCCGAATCCACTTTGAATTTGATAAATGCATTGCTTGTGAAGTATGCGTTCGTGTATGTCCTATAGATCTACCTGTTGTAGATTGGAAATTGGAAAGTGATATTCGAAAGAAACGGTTGTTTAATTACAGTATTGATTTTGGAATCTGTATATTTTGTGGTAATTGCGTTGAGTATTGTCCAACAAATTGTTTATCAATGACTGAAGAATATGAACTTTCAAGTTATGATCGTCACGAATTGAATTATAATCAAATTGCTTTGGGTCGGTTACCAACGTCAGTAATTGATGATTACACAATTCGCACAATTTCGAATTCGCCTCCAATCTCCAATATAAATCAAATATAAAATATTTAAACTTAAACCTCTTAATTCAAAAAAATCCCCAATTAACAATTCAAATTAAAATTCATTATTTAATATTTAATCAATAATAATTAATTAATATTAATAATATATATATGTATATTAATATTATTAATATTAAAATAAATGAAATTAAGGTTTAGATTGGATCTCTAAAAATTAAAAATAAGGCTTTTCAAAAGTTGTTTAAACTTGTCATTTAATTTTGATTCAAAATGTATTTGTATATATATAAATTTTATATTTATATTTTATGTTTTTTATATTTATATTAGAGTAATATATTAGAGTAATATATATATATTTTCAAAAAATTTTCCAGATATTGAATGATTAGGGCTAATAACACTATATATATCAACCATATATCAACCCGCCCGCAGCTGTTCAAATTTTTTTTTAATTACGTTTAAGTTAGGAAGTATCATAAACATAAAAAAATGGAGTTACTTCTTTTTTCCTGGTCAGGTCAATAAAATCATGAAATATTTCGATTTTTTGTTTATGGATTTACCCGGGCCAATGCATGATTTTCTTTTAGTCTTTCTGGGATCGGGTCTGATCTTAGGAGGTCTAGGAGTAGTATTACTTCCCAATTCAATTTATTCGGCCTTTTCGTTAGGATTGGTTCTTGTTTGTATATCCTTATTCTATATTCTATTGAGTTCTTATTTTGTAGCTGCCGCGCAACTACTTATTTACGTAGGGGCTGTAAATGTTTTAATTCTTTTTGCTGTGATGTTCATGAGTGATTCAGAATATTACAAGGATTCCCGCCTTTGGACTGTTGGAGATGGGGTTACTTTGGTGGTTTGTACAAGTCTTTTTATTTCACTAATTACTACTATTCCAGATACGTCATGGTATGGGATTATTTGGACTACAAGATCAAACCAGGTTCTAGAACAAGATTTGATAAGCAATAGTCAACAAATTGGAATTCATTTATCAACCGATTTTTTTCTTCCATTTGAACTCATTTCAATAATTCTTTTAGTTGCTTTAATAGGTGCAATTGCTGTAGCTCGTCAATAAAAAATCAGCAGTTAAAATATTCCATGCTTGTTATATGTGATTCAATCAAATCAATTGAATAGTTTTTTAGATTGAAATGAATGAGATTGATAAGGAGTTGCTTAATGATGCTCGAACATGTACTTGTTTTGAGTGCCTATTTATTTTCTATGGGTATCTATGGATTGATCACAAGTCGAAATCTGGTTAGAGCCCTTATGTGTCTTGAACTTATATTGAATGCAGTTAATATAAATTTTGTAACATTTTCTGATTTTTTTGATAATCGTCAATTAAGGGGAGATATTTTATCAATTTTTGTTATAGCCATTGCAGCCGCTGAAGCAGCCATTGGGCTGGCTATTGTTTCATCAATTTATCGTAATCGAAAATCAACTCGTATTAACCAATCTAATTTGTTGAATAAGTAGTATTAATGATAAGAATTCCAATATTCTTAAAGAAATTTAAATTTAAGGTTAAGGTATAATCTTCTCTGCAAAAGAAACATAAACATAAAAAATCAAAGTATTTTGGCCCTTTCTTTTATAACAAAGCAGTCCAGAAGTAAATTGATTCGAAAAATTCTGATAACTTGTTGATTTACCTGGTATCTAAATATAGGATTTGTTTAGAAGCTTATTTATAAGCTTACTAGGTCGAAAATTTATGACGTTTAAAAATGTATAGATCCAATGTCACATTCAGTAAAGATTTATGATACATGTATAGGATGTACTCAATGTGTCCGAGCCTGCCCCACCGATGTATTAGAAATGATACCTTGGGACGGATGTAAAGCTAAACAAATTGCTTCGGCTCCAAGAACAGAAGACTGCGTTGGTTGTAAAAGATGTGAATCCGCCTGTCCAACGGATTTCTTGAGTGTTCGGGTTTATTTAGGGGCTGAAACAACTCGCAGTATGGGTCTAGCTTATTGATACGTTCCGCTAAACTCTCCTTGAATCCATAATCCATTTTATTTTATTTTTTTTTTTTTACCGACAAGACCGGTGCTCAAGATATTTTGATTTTTGAGCACCGGTCTTTCTGGTCCAAGCGCATCTTGTCTTTACCACGACTTTTTTTCCTTGGTTAACAATAATTGTAGTTTTGCCAATATCTGCAGGTTCCTTAATTTTCTTTCTCCCCCATAGGGGAAATAAGGTCGTTCGGTGGTATACAATATGTATATGTATTTTAGAACTCCTTCTAACGGTGTATACATTCTGTTATCATTTCCAACCGGACGATCCGTTAATCCAACTATTGGAGGATTATAAATGGATCCGCCTTTTTGATTTCCATTGGAGGTTGGGAATAGATGGACTTTCTATAGGCCCCATTTTACTAACGGGATTCATCACCACCTTAGCGACTTTATCGGCTTGGCCTGTTACTCGAGATTCTCGATTATTTCATTTCCTGATGTTAGCAATGTACAGTGGTCAAATAGGATTATTTTCTTCTCGCAACCTTTTACTTTTTTTTATCATGTGGGAGTTAGAATTAATTCCCGTTTATCTACTTCTATCCATGTGGGGGGGAAAGAAACGTCTGTACTCGGCTACAAAATTTATTTTGTACACAGCAGGGGGCTCCATTTTTTTCCTAATGGGAGTTCTGGGTATAGGGTTATATGGTTCTAATCAACCAACATTAAGTTTTGAAACATCAGCAAATCAGTCGTATCCTTTGGGCTTAGAAATAATATTTTATATTGGATTTTTTATTGCTTTTGCTGTCAAATCGCCGATTATACCACTACATACGTGGTTACCGGATACCCACGGAGAAGCACATTACAGTACTTGTATGCTTCTAGCTGGAATTTTATTAAAAATGGGAGCGTATGGACTGGCTCGCATCAATATAGAATTATTATCTCATGCCCATTATCTATTTTCCCCTTGGTTAGTGATAGTAGGCGCAATCCAAATAATTTATGCAGCTTCAGCATCTCTTGGCCAACGGAATTTAAAAAAAAGAATAGCCTATTCTTCTGTATCTCATATGGGTTTTCTAATTATCGGAATTGGTTCTATAACTGATACAGGACTCAACGGAGCTCTTTTACAAATAATCTCTCATGGATTTATTGGTGCTGCACTTTTTTTCTTGGCAGGGACAACTTATGATAGAACACGCCTTCTTTATCTTGACGAAATGGGCGGAATAGCTATCACAATGCCAAAAATATTCACCATGTTTAGTAGCTTTGCAATGGCTTCCCTTGCATTACCGGGTATGAGTGGCTTTGTTGCTGAATTGATAGTATTTTTTGGAATAATTACTAGTCACAATTTTTTTTTAATGCCAAAAATACTAATTACTTTTGTAATGGCAATTGGAATCATATTAACTCCTATTTATTCATTATCTATGTCACGTCAGATGTTTTATGGATATAAGCTTTTTAACGTTCCAAACTCTTATTTTTTTGATTCTGGACCGCGAGAGTTATTTCTTTCGATTTCCCTCTTTTTTCCCGTACTAGGTATTGGTATGTACCCCGATTTCGTTCTTTCACTATCGGTTGACAAGGTTGAAGTTATACTATCTAATTCTTTTTCTAAATAGTTTTTTTCTATTCATGATTTTGAATTTACAAGGAAAAAGTTGTAGAATGAAAAAAGAGAACTTTTCCTTCTCGCAAATTACTAAAATTTATAGCTAAAAAAAAAAAAAAGAATTTGAACCCCATATGGGCACGAACCATGCGAATCAAATATTTTATTGATTCGCATGGTTCGTGCCCATTCACGTAATTTTTTTTTTATTTTTTATATGTACTGTAATGTGAATGTGTTGTGTTCGTACGATACTTTCGTGAATTCAAGTAGATGTTAATGTAAACGAACCATAACTATGTAATCCTAGTCCTAATAGATTAACCCCAAAATAACATATCCAAATTATAAGAAAGCCTATACACGCTACAATTGCCGAATTTTCACCTTGCGGGTTTATATTTGTTCGAGTATGTAAATAAATCGCGAATACGATCCAAGTAATAAATGCCCAAGTTTCTTTTGGATCCCAATTCCAATAGGATCCCCAAGCTTCGTTAGCCCATACTGCTCCTGACAGAATACCTATGGTTAAAAATAAAAACCCTAGACTAATAATCCGATAACTCCAATAATCCAATTGTTGAATTAATTGAGATCTGTAATAATTCTTACCCGAAAAAAAAGAAGTAGTTTCTAAAAGATTGCTTCTTTTATTCATGTATTCAATTTCACCAACGAAAAACGACTCTTTTATTAAAAGAGTACTTTTACCAAGAATCTTTCCGTTTTTTCGAAATGTAATGACTACAAGTGCTACTGATAATAATGATCCACATAAAAGGGATGCATAGCCCAATATCATCATAGTTACATGCATTAATAACCACTCAGATTGAAGAGCGGGTACTAATATTGAAGATTGGTGTATTTGAGTTAAAACTCCGGAAGCAGCAAAGCCCTGGGTAAAAATAGCACTTGAACCGGTGATTGTGCTTAATAAATTTTTATTTTTTTTGAAATATGGAACTATATGAATAAGGGAGAAACACCACGAAAGGAATATTAATGATTCATATAAATCACTTAGTGGAAAATGACCCGAATAAATCCAACGTGTAACTAATAATCCTGTTATACAGGAAAAACAAACTATCAGACCCTTTTCAGATGAATCATACAGTTGTACGATTTCATCTACGCAAAAAAGGGTTATTAAACGAATTGTAATTACGGTTGAAACAATAGAAAGGGAAATATGAGTTAATATATGTTCTAAGGTTGAAAATATCATAAAAAAAAAAAAAAAGAAAAGTATCTTAAATGGAAATTGGGAGTTGAACTCATTATAGGATCGATTTCTCTTTTTTAGAAGATGACATGCCGCTACTCGGACTCGAACCGAGATGCTCTAGCACTGCTTCCTAAGAGCAGCGTGTCTACCAATTTCACCATAGCGGCTGGCCTTGAACTTATAATAGCTTAGAACTAAACAATCGTCGAGATTGAAGAAGACAATTCAGTGCAATATTTTTTGTTTTTTTTTTTTTTTCTGAAAAAAAAAAATTAAAAATAATACAAAAAAACAATAGGGGTTAGAAAGTTCGTTATTTTAGTTTAGGGTCTTAGCCTCTTCGGGTTTTTCGTGTATTTTATGTTCTCTTAGAATTGAACTCTTGTAACTATAAAGATAAAGTTCTACCCTAAAAAATATTTTTGTTTTCATTTTTAATGAACTTTTTCTCATTTTTTGAATTTCAGAGATTTACCTTCTATATTTTTATTCTATACTATTTTCTATATAATTCTATATTCTATATATATTCTATTTCTAGATAGTAATTCATAGAAATATATAAAAAAGAGTTAAATTCAATCTATTACTTTCACTAAAAATGAAATTCAAATTCAAAAATTATGCACTTTTTTATAGATAGAGAAAGGGGGATAAAAATCGAATTTTTTTTATTGTAAATCTAACAAACAAATAGTTGGATGGGGAAAACCCTCTCCCCATCTTGTAAATGAGAAAATCTACTAACAAAAAAAAAAAAAAAGAAGGATAACCCCTTTTTATCTTGTATTTATGTGTTTGTCAACAAAAACAAGGAAACTTTTTGATTTTTAGAATTCAGCAAAAAGCTAAATATTTTTTAAATATAAAAAAGGGAACTTATTGCTATTTCATATTGATTAGTTTAACTCAATAGGAAATTTAAAATTTTGTAGCAAATAGGAAATGGGTCAATTTTTTTTTTCGAGTTGATTCGGATTATTGAAATTTTTGATTACTATTACTTAATACTTACTTAATACTTAAATAAGACTTAATACTTAAATACTTAATTTGTTAATTTTTTTTTTGCACAAAAAAACTTTTAGAATTTCCTGTAGAAAGGGATTTCCCTAACGAAAAAGCTTTTAATGCTGTCCAATATCCCTTCCTTTTCCAACTATTTTTCCGAATCCGCTTTTTTGATGTAGAAATACGTTTTTTTGGAACGGCCATTTAAGATAAAAAGGATTACTTATTGTTTTAGTTGGATGTGAAAGACATCTATTGTTGAAACCAAGTCCTTCTTGAGTTTTTTTTATTGTATTTATTCTTATTCTTGAATTAATACTCTTTTCCGGAAAAAAAGAAAGCTAAGGAGGGGAGAGATATATGAAAATCACATTTAGAAAAAAAAATTCGTGTACTCTAAATACTAGAAATAGCTAAATCGAGAAATAGGAAGATATGTTATTTTTTTTTATTCCATAGAATCCCTGTCAAATTTTTTTATTCATTCGATTGATTACTATCTTTATTTGATATTCTTTCTCATTAAAGTCTATATCTATAGAATCCGTTGCACCATAGGAATCAAATTCAATCTTAATAATAATAATAAAAACAAAAGAATTCAACTTTCCCTTTTCATTTTCTTTTTTATTAACCGGTTAAACGGGGTAGGTTTAATTTCCAAATTGGAAAAAAAAATTACGAATTACTCTGTTTTAGTTTTATATCATTTATACTATTTGACCAAATCTAACTTCTTGGTTTGAATTGACTATTTGAAGTATTTATAATAAAAAAAAAATAAATAAATAAAATAAATATAAGTAAATAAGTATAAGTTAAATATAAGTAAAGTTAACTATAAGTAAAGTAAAAAGTAAGAGGAAAGGTTTCTAAATTTCGATTTAAATTAGTTTAACTTAGTTCATAGCTTTACTTTTTTTGACTGCTTTCAAACAGGTAAGATCCGGTTAATCAGAAACAATAAATTAGGAAATTCATAATTCACAAAGCTTTTTATGCAACAGACATATCAATACGGGTGGCTCATACCCTTCATCCCACTTCCCGTTCCTATATTACTAGGGGTGGGACTTCTTATTTTTCCGACTGCAACAAAAGATTTTCGTCGCATGTGGGCTTTTCATAGTGTTTTATTGTTAAGTATAGTTATGATTTTTTCAATGAATCTGTCTATTCAGCAAATAAATAGCAATTCTAGCTATCAATATGTATGGTCTTGGATCATTACTAACGATTTTTCTTTAGAATTCGGCTATTTGATAGATCCACTTACTTCTATTATGTCAATGTTAATAACTACCGTTGGAATTTTGGTTCTTATTTATAGTGATAATTATATGGCTCATGATCAAGGATATCCGAGATTTTTTGCTTATATGAGTTTTTTCAGTACTTCCATGTTAGGATTAGTTACTAGTTCGAATTTGGTACAAATTTATATTTTTTGGGAATTGGTTGGAATGTGTTCCTATTTATTAATAGGATTTTGGTTCACACGACCTCAAGCAGCAAATGCTTGCCAAAAAGCTTTTGTAACAAATCGTGTAGGGGATTTTGGTTTATTATTAGGAATTTTAGGTTTTTATTGGATAACGGGTAGTTTCGAATTTGAGGATTTATTCGAAATATTCAATGACTTAATTTCTAATAATCAGGTCAATTTTTTATTTGTTACTTTGTGTGCTGTTCTGTTATTTGCTGGTGCCGTTGCTAAATCTGCACAATTTCCCCTTCATGTATGGTTGCCCGATGCTATGGAAGGGCCTACTCCGATTTCTGCGCTTATACACGCTGCTACTATGGTAGCGGCAGGAATTTTTCTTGTAGCTCGGCTTCTTCCTCTTTTCATAGTTATACCTTCCATAATGAATTTAATCTCGTTGATAGCAATAATCACTGTTTTATTAGGAGCTACGTTAGCTCTTGCTCAAAAAGATATTAAGAGAGGTTTAGCCTATTCTACAATGTCTCAATTGGGTTATATGATGTTAGCTCTTGGTATGGGGTCTTATCAAAGTGCTTTATTTCATTTGATTACTCATGCCTATTCCAAAGCATTGTTATTTTTGGGATCCGGATCCGTTATTCATTCAATGGAAGGAATTGTTGGCTATTCTCCCGATAAAAGTCAGAATATGATTCTTATGGGAGGTTTAAGAAAACATGTACCAATTACCAAAAATTCCTTTTTATTAGGTACACTCTCTCTTTGTGGTATTCCGCCTTTGGCTTGTTTTTGGTCCAAAGATGAAATTCTTAATGCTACTTGGTCGTATTCCACGATTTTCGCAATAATAGCCTGGGTTACCGCTGGATTAACCGCATTTTATATGTTTCGGATATATTTACTTACTTTTGAGGGACATTTAAATATTTATTTTCAAAATTATAGTGGCAAACAAAAAATACCTTTCTATTCAATATCTCTATGGGGTAGCACAGTTTCAAAAAGAATTAATAAAAATGTTCGTTTATTAGCAATGACTGATTCTTCCTTTTTTTCAAAAAAACCATATCCAATTGATGATAATGATAGAAATATAACACAACCATATATTACTATTCCTCTTTTTGAGAATAAAAAACTTGATTCCTATCCTTACGAATCAGACAATAATATGCTATTTCCTCTCCTTGTATTGGGACTATTTACTCTCTTTGTTGGATTTATAAGAATTCCTTTCAATCAAGAGGGAGTGAATGATGATATATTATCTAAATGGTTAACTCCGTCGATAAATCTTTTGCATAAAATGTCGACTAATTTGACGGATTGGTCTGAATTTTTCAAAGATGCAATTTTTTCAGTGAGTATAGGTTATTTAGGAATATTTATAGCGTCTTTTTTATATAAATCCCCCTATTCCTCCTTACTAAATTTGGATTTAATTAATTCAGTTGTTAAAGTGGTCCCTAGGGGACCTGTTTTGGAAAAAATGCTAAATAGCATATATAGTTGGTCGGATAATCGCGCTTATATAGATTCTTTTTATAAAAGATCCTTAACCAGGGGCATTAGAGGATTGGCTAAAGTAACTCATTTTTTTGATCGTCGCGTAATTGATGGAATTATCAATGGCGTTGGGTTTCTTAGTTTCTTTATAGGAGAAGTTAGCAAATATGTAGGCGGGGGGCGGATCTCTTCTTATCTTTTCTCCTATTTATCGTATGTATTGGTTTGTTTTTTAATATTTTTTCTTACTTTTCTTACTTAAGTAAGAAAAAATATTAAAAAAACAAATAAAAAAAAAAGACCCTTAATCTTTATAACTTAATCTTTATAATATAATAAAATTATTATTATAACAATTTGCACATAAACTGGAACCTTTATCGTAGTTAGTTCTTGTAGTTTCTCCCATACTCCCTTAGGTTCCACTACCACTATTGGTGCATGAATATCGCATGGTCCATATTTTCCCTTTTCCTTGTCTTCTGCTTCAGCGAGTTCGTCGTCCAAATCATCTAGCAAAGGGAAGGAAGAAGGGTCTTTTCGAGCGGCTCCCTCCTGTCTAATTTTCTCGTTTCTTTTTCGGAAAAATTCGTTTTCTGCCGCCCATATTGCATCTCTTGCTGCTAGGAAGGCCTTTGCTTCGTTTGGCCAGTTTTTATATTGAGCTTCGTCCTCTTCTTGTTCTTTCTTCCGTTTTTCATCTTCATCTTCATCTTTTTCCTCCCTTTCGAAAGTTCTTTCTTTTTCGATATTTATATTTCGAAAAAGGGATCTTTTGTCGAGAGCTTCAAGTCGATTTCGAAATTCTTTACTTATATTACTAAATTCTTTACTTATATTACATACTTTACTTATATTACATAATCGAGTTCGGGTTTTAGGAAAATAAAAATATTTGTTTTCACTATCCTCGTTCTTTTCACTATCATCATTACTATCATTACATAATCGAGTTCTTGTTTCCAGTATATCTCGCAAAAGGGATTTATTGTCGAGAGCTTCAAGTCGATTTCGAAATTCTTTACTTATCTTATTCCCCTTTCTGTTGTTGGAATAAACCCAATAATTGTAAAATTCATTATCATTATCATTAGACAGAGTTTTCTTTATTGTAGACTCCCATACTCTTACTCTTTCTTTTAGCATTTGCAGAAAAATTGACAAACTTGGTGGATACGTAAAAGCAATTTTTTCTTTTCCATCACTTTTGCATATGTGAAAGAAATACTGCGAGATTTCTGTTCGTACGGCCATTTCATTTTTCTCATTGTTTATGTAGCGAAGTGGGCGGTTCCATCGTTGATAATCGAAAACAGAAAGGAAGCCTTTTTCAGGACCACTAG